TTAACTATAGGGTCCTGGTCATTTGATTTGGTAATAAAGATAATAACGAATAGAAAGGAATTAATGACTTGGACTGGGTATTAACGGTCAATCTCCGGTAGAAGGTTCCGTCGGAACAATTATTTATTTCAGGTACCTCTTAAATAAAAAAAAAAAAGAGAGAAAATGTGGGGAGAAATGACAAGAAGATATTGGAACATGAATTTTGAAGAGATGATGAAAGCAGGAGTTCATTTTGGCCATGGTACTAGGAAATGGAATCCTAGAATGGCACCTTACATCTCTTCAAAGCGTAAAGGTATTCATATTACAAATCTTACTCGAACTGCTCGTTTTTTGTCAGAAGCCTGTGATTTAGTTTTTGATGCAGCAAGTATAGGAAAACACTTCTTAATAGTTGGTACCAAAAATAAAGCAGCCAATTCAGTAGCATCAGCTGCAATAAGGGCTCGGTGTCATTATGTTAATAAAAAATGGCTCGGTGGTATGTTAACGAATTGGTCCACTACAGAAATGAGACTTCATAGGTTCAGGAACTTGAGATCGGAACAAAATACGGGGAAACTCAACTGTCTCCCGAAAAGAGATGTAGCAATGTTGAAGAGGCAATTATCTCACTTGCAAACCTATCTGGGCGGGATCAAATATATGACGGGGTTACCCGATATTGTAATCATCGTTGATCAGCAAGAAGAATATACGGCTCTTCGAGAATGTCTCACTTTGGGGATTCCAACAATTTGTTTAATCGATACAAATTGTGACCCGGATCTCGCAAATATTCCGATTCCAGCGAACGATGACGCTATAGCTTCAATCCGATTGATTCTTAACAAATTAGTATCCGCAATTTGTGAGGGCGGTTCTAGCTATATAAGAAATTGTTGATTAATAATAGGATAAGTCAATGACTTTGGAAACTCCATAAATTGATTGAATCGGTTACTATCCCTGAGTCTCAAAAAAGAGATCAAAATCACTGGGGATATTATGTGATCACTTGGGATCCGAAATATACGATTGATTCAAAGTAGACGAGTTGAGAAAGAGATACGAGATGGCTGAATCAAAATAATTCCTTTTTAAGTTCTATTTATGTCAGAGGGCAATATGAATGTTTTACCCTGTTCCATCAACTCACTAAAAGTGTTATACGATATATCCGATGTGGAAGTAGGCCAACATTTTTATTGGCAAATAGGGGGTTTCCAAGTCCATGCCCAAGTACTTATCACTTCTTGGGTTGTAATTGCTATCTTATTAGGTTCAGCCACTATAGCTGTTCGGAATCCACAAACCATTCCAACCGACGGTCAGAATTTCTTCGAATATGTCCTCGAATTCATTCGAGACTTGAGCAAAACTCAGATTGGAGAAGAATATGGTCCTTGGGTTCCCTTTATTGGAACTATGTTCCTATTTATTTTTGTTTCTAACTGGTCAGGTGCCCTTTTACCCCGGAAAATCATACAGTTACCGCATGGAGAGTTAGCTGCACCCACGAATGATATAAATACTACTGTTGCTTTAGCTTTACCTACGTCAGTGGCATATTTCTATGCGGGTCTTACCAAAAAAGGATTGGGTTATTTCGGTAAATACATTCAACCAACTCCAATACTTTTACCAATTAACATCCTAGAAGATTTCACAAAACCCTTATCACTTAGTTTTCGACTTTTCGGGAATATATTAGCGGATGAATTAGTAGTTGTTGTTCTTGTTTCTTTAGTACCTTCGGTGGTTCCTATACCTGTCATGTTCCTTGGATTATTCACAAGCGGGATTCAGGCTCTTATTTTTGCAACTTTAGCCGCAGCTTATATAGGTGAATCCATGGAGGGTCATCATTGACTAGCTTCCGAAATGGTCTTAAAAAAAAGCTTATCCCAACTCATACCGGTATATACGATCTAGAATAGGAGCAAAAAAAAAATGTATGATATTAGAGAATTAAAAAAAAGTAAGGGGGGTCGAGCTGGGTATATGTAAGGGCTCTAAGCCAATCCCTGTATATGTTTCGAAGAATGATTCTAGAATCCAGTTCAATAGAAGATACGGATGGTTTACGTTATTAAAGAAACAATGTATATGTGATATTAGATATTCACTAGTTATATATGGGCTATCCATATATATTATTTCCCATCCCACTGAATTTAGACGGATTCCAATGCAAGCCCTTCCGTTTTATCTGTGACTGTGGATTGAATGAATAAACAAATGAAGTCAAGCATGCATATAGAAGAGAAAGAGCGAAGAATTGAAAGAATGGAATGGTTCGGAACAAAGAAATGGAAGAATTGGAACCATATAGATTTACAAAGACTCCACGGATAGGAACTAAAAACGAGATATCGAAGTAGCTCTGATGATTCAGTAATATTATTATTTCAATTCAGAGTTCTTAGTTCTTTTTTTGTTTTTCGGATAGATCTTAAGTGATGGAATAATGAAGTAATAATTCATCGGTTGATTGTATCATTAACCATTTCTTTTT